ATTAAATAAAAAATACAATACTTCGGAGTTGAAGAGAAGTATCCAAATAATATGTCTTATCTTTTTTTTCTTCAATAATCCATATTTGTAGCAATGAAATAATATTCTTCCTTCCCCAATATGATATATGTATATGAGAAATGACAAATATCTATGATCTGTCTTCTCTATAAAGGACCCGAAATACCTTGCTTACGTATCATTGGGAAGTGCATTAACATAAATACGGCAGTAAGAAGAGGCAATACAAAAGTGTGTAAACTATAAAAACGAGTCAAAGTGGATTGGCCGACACTAGCACTTCCACGCAATAACTCTACCAAAGGCGATCCTATTACAGGAATAGCGTCAGGTACACCTGTCACGATTTTGACTGCCCAATAACCAATTTGGTCCCGAGGTAAAGAATAACCAGTTACACCAAAAGATGCAGTCAATACACCCAAAACTACACCCGTAACCCAAGTTAATTCGCGGGGTTTTTTAAATCCCCCTGTAAGATACACACGAAATACGTGCAGAATCATCATTAGAACCATCATACTTGCTGACCATCGATGAACTGATCGGATTAACCAACCAAAGTTGGCTTCAGTCATTATGTATTGAACAGAGGAAAAAGCCTCTGTAACGGTTGGACGATAGTAAAAAGTCATAGCAAAACCCGTAGCTACTTGTACTAAAAAACAAGTAAGTGTGATCCCCCCTAGACAATAAAATATGTTGACATGAGGAGGAACATACTTACTAGTTATATCGTCTGCAATCGCTTGAATCTCGAGACGTTCCTCGAACCAATCATATACTTTATTGAGATAGGTAATCCAAGAAGACTCCCCCTCTGAGAACCGTATATGAGAATTTCATCTCGTACGGCTCAAACAGAAACACACAAATACTAGTTTCAACGAATATAGAAAGTGCAAAACTTCTTATTCTTATTCGCTTGATTTGATTCGATTTGTCCCGAAGATAGTAAGTAACAAAAAGACGGAATCTCTTCTTTCTTTGTGATGATAATGCCAAAAAATATCAAGTTGGCTCATCCGTCTTTCTTTATGTTGATCGTTACAGGCCTCTTGAATGCTCTCTTCCCTATTTTTTTGTACATAATGCGGATTGACTCTTGTTTTACTATTGATAGGAATTCCCTTGTTGAGACCCTATGAATCAATTAAAACCTCAGATTCATACTAGAACCGCGATGATTTCGCCCCAAGCTAAACTCAAAGGTTCTCTGAGTAAAAACCATTTGATGATCACTTATTCAATGAGTAAATGTAATGATTCAACAAAATCTTTGTCCTTCGGACAAAAGAAGTCTGAAGAAAGAAAAACCGTTTGCTTTATAAAACACTTATCTGACATTTTTTTTTGAGTCCGGTCACGAGGTCTGAATAGTAGGTATGAATCATAGTTCAAATATTTCTTTTCTTGATCTATTCTATATATTCCGTGCTCCAGATACTAGAATCAATATCTGACGAGGTAGAATCATCTTGATAGAGACGACAGGCTCTTTCTCTGTATTATCAATAGGATCAATTATAACAAGTCACACGCTCATATTCCGGAAATACCGAAACAAAGAAATTCCACAGTCGAACTACCAGAATGGTCTATAAATCTGAGTCTTAAGTAAATTTGTTATTTTGATCGAAAAACAAGGAAGTCCTTGTTTTTATGAACCTAACTCATTGAAATTCCATCCAGTAAAACGGAAGAATTATAAATTTCCAAAATAATAGATAGGAATATCGCAAATAGAGCCATTGCTATTCCCATAAGTGGTGTGGTTCCCCAGCCCGGAGCTACTTTACCATATTCCGAATTCAATGGTTTCAATAAACTCCCTACGTTAGTTTGTCTTGGCCTAGATCTAGAACTACCTTCAACGGTTTGTGTCGCCATAAATCCTATTTAATCATTGGTTGAGATCTGTTGACTTTGTATACCATTCCGTTGTAGTTGTAAATAAACGATCTTATCGTAGATCCATTGTAATCTTGAAATTATCTCAAAATGGAAACAGCAACCCTAGTCGCCATCTCCATATCTGGTTTACTTGTAAGCTTTACCGGGTACGCCTTATATACCGCTTTTGGGCAACCCTCTCAACAATTAAGAGATCCATTCGAAGAACACGGGGACTAGACTAGTTGAAGTAATGAGCCGACCGATATAATATAGTCGGCTCATTACTTCAACTTCAGTTGAGATAATGAAAAATCATTTCGTTTTTTTAGTAGGAACTTTGGGCGGTTCTCGAAAAAAGATAGCGAAAAAAATTATCCCTAAAGTCGAGACTAAAAGGAATGTATAAACCAATGCTTCCATAGATTCGATCGTGGTTTACAATTATAGCTTCCACACCTATTCATTTTGGATCATTTACCATATAAAAAAGGGAAAAAATAAAAGAAGAGTGGGTAATTCAAGTCAAGATTTCTTAGGTACCCTATAAAAAAAAAATAGAGGCGGAAGATACCGTAGCAATCTTGTATCAGACTACCTGTCTCCTTGTAGTTGGATCTCCAAGTTTTTGGAATGCTCCAAATTCTACTTGAGCATCCAAATCTGGATCAATACCAGCAAAAACATCTCTGAACAGGGTTCTAGCACCATGCCAAATGTGTCCGAAAAAGAAGAGCAAAGCAAAGGTAGCATGCCCAAAAGTGAACCAACCCCTTGGACTGCTACGAAAAACACCATCAGATTTCAAAGTAGCCCGGTCTAATTCAAAAATTTCACCTAATTGGGAACGTCTAGCATATTTTTTCACAGTAGCAGGATCACTATAACTGACTCCGTTGAGTTCGCCACCATAGAACTCAACGGTTACACCTACTTGTTCAACACTATACTTCGATTCCGCCCTTCTAAAAGGAACATCGGCCCTCACAATTCCGTCTCCATCTACCAAAACTACCGGGAATGTTTCAAAAAAAGTAGGCATACGGCGTACAAAGAGCTCGCGCCCTTCTTTATCTCTAAAGACAGGGTGACCTAACCACCCAACAGCTATTCCATCTCCGCTGTCCATTGATCCCGCTCTGAATAATCCCCCCTTTGCCGGATTATTACCAATGTAATCATAAAAAGCTAATTTTTCAGGAATTTTAGACCAAGCTTCCGATAAACTCAGATTTTCGGCTAGTCCAGCGCCAACTCTTCGATATATTTCTTGTTGGAAGTATCCCTGATCCCACTGATAACGAGTAGGACCAAATAACTCGATTGGGGTAGTTGCTGAACCATACCACATAGTTCCAGCAACAACGAAAGCTGCAAAAAAAACAGCAGCGATACTACTAGAAAGTACAGTTTCAATATTGCCCATACGTAATCCTTTGTATAGACGTTGAGGCGGGCGGACACTAAGATGAAATAGGCCCGCTAATATGCCCAATGTGCCCGCTGCAATATGATGAGAGGCTATTCCTCCCGGAACAAAAGGATCAAAACCTTCTGCGCCCCACGCCGGATTTACAGATTGTACTTTTCCAGTTAGTCCATAAGGATCGGATACCCATATTCCAGGACCATATAAACCTGTTACATGAAATGCGCCAAAGCCAAAGCAAGCTACTCCCGAGAGAAATAAATGAATTCCAAAGATCTTGGGTAAATCCAAAGAAGGTTTTCCTGTACGTTCATCACAGAATATTTCTAGGTCCCAATACACCCAATGCCAGATGGCTGCCAAGAAACACAAGCCAGAAAACACAATATGTGCCCCTGCCACGCCTTCATAACTCCAAATACCTGGATTCGTTATAGTTCCTCCTGAAATACTCCAACCACCCCACGAATTCGTTATTCCTAAACGAGTCATGAAAGGTATAACGAACATACCTTGTCTCCACATTGGATCAAGAACAGGGTCAGAGGGATCAAAAACCGCTAATTCGTATAGAGCCATCGAACCCGCCCAACCAGAAACTAGAGCTGTATGCATTATATGGACAGAAAGCAATCGACCGGGATCATTCAATACGACAGTATGAACACGATACCAAGGCAAACCCATGGAAATACCCCTTTAGCAAAGAAAAATAGATACTATGTAACTTTATCGCATTGAAACTTATACTATGTACCTAACCTTTTCAGTGGATTCTGTATAAGAAAGGGTTACTATTTCTTCCGTTCCGTTGACAATAACGGAAGAATTCTGTTCGTAAGAACAAAGAGAAGCAGATCTATTCTATACTCGATAAGTACCAATACGCAATGGTTGGATTGGTCCCTTTTTAGGGGAAGGAATGCATAGATACTTATTCATTATTCGAACGATCGACGGACCCATTCGTTCAAATTTTTATTTATTTTGTCTTCCTATATAAACCTTCAATCTATGTATAAAATATAATAAACAGAAAAAAAAATGATGAAGACAATAAACCCATTCTTACGTTTCCATATTAAAGTGAAGTATAGTACTTAATTTTTTTCTTAAATTTAATGCCCATTGGTGTTCCAAAAGTCCCTTTTCGGAGTCCTGGAGAGGAAGATGCAGTTTGGATTGACGTATAGTGCGACTTGTCAGACATATTGGGTTATACGGGATTTACCCGTTTTCTCACCCGATCGAGATATCCTCTGTTTCGCCCAAGAAATATTGTAAATATTGTATTGATTGAACCATTAATCATTCGGAGCGTGAAGTGAAATTAGATCAATTTATATTGAGGATAAATATTATCAATTAGAAGAATTTATGGTTGACTTGGACTAATAAAATAAAGTATCCAGGCTCCGTTCAGAAAATACCAAATCGACAATGGTAATATATGCACGATTACCACTTGTATCATAGACAACTCTTATACTTATTATAGGGAGGGGTGATCTGAAACTGCCGTGCTAACCAGTATGATGAATACATCAAATAGTTTAGTTTGGGGGAAGGCATGAAACGAATTGAAAAAAAAGTCGTAGCAAAAAGAAGTGGTACTGAGATCATTTGCCCTATATGTGCAAATAGAATTCGGACAGATCTTTCCCGGAGTAGAACATAAACCTAAAAGAATTGAAAGAGCCCATTCGGGAACAAGAAAATGACATCGTGATTTTCATCTCGACGAAACAATACATCAATGAAAGGTTAATTCAATCAGTAACTTCTTTTTTTTAGGTTTTTTTTAGGGAAGGGGCAAAAACTCATGTTTTTTGAAAAATGGAGGAAAACCCCCCTTTTTAGAAAAACGGAAATCTGTTACAAAAAAAGAGATAGGAATAGACACATTGATTCTTTTTTCGCAATTTTTGAACCGTATGCATCCAAAGGTGCACGTACGGTTCCTAAGGGATACAATTTTGTCCTAATCAACCGACTTCATCGAGAAAGATTACTTTTTTTAGGGCAAGAGGTTGATAGCGAGATCTCGAATCAACTTGTTGGTCTCATGGTATATCTTAGTATAGAAGATGATACTAAGGATCTTTATTTGTTTCTAAACTCTCCCGGCGGATGGGTAATACCAGGAATAGCCATCTATGATACTATGCAATTTGTGTCACCCAATGTACATACAATATGCATGGGATTAGCCGCTTCAATGGGATCTTTCCTTCTGGTCGGAGGAGAAATTACCAAACGTATAGCATTCCCCCACGCTTGGCGCCAATGAATATTTATTTGAAAAAAAAGAAGAAGACTATGCCTTCGCCATATCGAATATGAATAATAAGTAATAATAGCATGGCACTTCGAGTTCGATATGAGCAATCCATTATTGTTTTTCTTAACATGAGATTTTGTATCGAGATAGTAGTATGAAACAAGGGTTATTTCCGATTTTATCTTATGTGTCGGGAGTACATTTCAGCGTCACAAACCATTTTCTTCCACACCAGAAGTCTCTTTACTGATATTTATGTTATGAAAGAAAAAAAAAGAGTACGAAAATGGGAAAAAAGGATCATTTTTACTTATTTTGAAAGTCAAAAAGAAACTTTGGGATTGCTAAATCACAGATGAGATAAATATAGAAAGCAACAGAACCATCATAGTATTTTTTTCTTCCTATGATACGAAAGGAAGGGTGGTAAATGGATCATTCAACGATTTGGATCGTAGGGATCCTATTTCTTTCTTCGGTAGAATAAAAGGGAGGAAAAAGTAAATTCCATTGCGGAGCCGTATGCAATGAGTAAAAGATGCCTGTACGGTTGTTCAATTCTATTCTATTTTTTTTTTTCTTCTTGTTTTTTTTATCCCTTACTTGACCCCAATCGTTCGAGATAGAAGAATCGTTCATGCATAATGTTATATCAATATTATCAGGGTTATGATTCACCAACCCGCGAGTTCTTTTTATGAGGCACAAGCGGGGGAATTTATCCTGGAAGCGGAAGAACTATTGAAACTTCGCGAAACCCTTACAAAGGTTTATGTACAAAGAACGGGCAACCCTTTATGGGTTATATCCGAAGACATGGAAAGAGATGTTTTTATGTCAGCAACAGAAGCCCAAGCTCATGGCATTGTTGATCTTGTAGCGGTCGAAAATGAAAATACTGGGAATTCCGTGTAAATTCAATCCATGATTCCATTTCAAATTCAAACCATAATTCGAATTTTCCGCGATTTTATATTGAATCGAAATAATTCATAATCATAATCATCAGGTTAAGATCGATCTAAACCAAACTATTCTATCCATATATACGACATGCCAACTATTAAACAACTTATTAGAAACACAAGACAGCCAATAAGAAATGTCACGAAATCCCCCGCTCTTCGAGGATGTCCTCAGCGTAGAGGAACATGTACTAGGGTGTATGTGCGACTCGTTTAGATCATGAGTTCGAATAAATGAAACAATTTTTCCAGTACCAATTGCCAGTAACATAGGATAGATAGGGTGGAAGAAGGGTGTTTATTACCTAAAAATGAGGATCTATCGATCTATCATATACCTATATTGTTTGTGTATGGAATTTATGGTTTCCATTGGTGCAAATCCAATCACCTCCATTTGAGATGAGAAGAAATTCCCCATTGGTAGCAAATAGTTATCCATTAAGCGGAGGAAATAGTACTATAAGAAGCAAAAAATCATGTTCTTATTCTTGAAAGAACGGACTAACAAGGTCAGCTACCTAGCCAACTTTTAGAATTAAATGCCGTCACTGTATAGATAGCCCTTTTTGTGAAAAGAGCTATCTATTATCGTATAATTGATGGGTAGAGCCAAAGATTGCGAACTATACAAGTTCACAATAACATTTGATTAAATGAAAGAGGAGGCTCCGGTGTATAGAGAGGACCTCACCGTTTACGAAGTAACCATAGAAACGACGGAACCCGCTATTTGGATTTTTTTAGTATCGATAAAATTTCTTATTTTCAAGTAAAATGTCTGGAAGGAATAAAAAATCGTGGTTGGGAAGGTCATAGTAGCAAAAGCCATTGGAATTTTTATTTTATATATTGGGATAATCCGTTTTGTTATTAAGCAACCGGGGAATAAAAGGATGACTGAAAGAAGAAAAATCAATTAGTTATTCATTAAAGTTTAATTTGATTCAATGACCAGAGTTAAACGAGGATATATAGCTCGGAGACGTCGAACAAAAATTCGTTTATTTGCATCAACCTTTATAGGGGCTCATTCAAGACTTACTCGAACGGCTACTCAACAGAAAATGAGAGCTTTGGTTTCCTCTCATCGGGATAGGGGAAGACAAAAAAGGGATTTTCGTCGTTTGTGGATCACTCGGATAAATGGAGTAACTCGCGAAAGGGGGGTATTCTATAGTTATAGTCAATTAATACACAATATGTACAAGAAGCAATTGCTTCTTAATCGTAAAATACTTGCACAAATAGCTATATCAAATAAGAATTGTCTTTACATGATTTCCAATAAGATTCTCAAATAAAGGAGATTCTAAAATAATATTAATATATAGAAATGATTGAAAAAGAATTCCCGGAGTCCCTTCTCCGGGAAGATAGAATAAATTAAGATTAAGTAGTGGGAATGGGCGAACATCTTTCAATAAAAAAAAGATTTCTTCTTCCCCTATTTGTTGTTTCTTATAACACAACAGGAAACCCTGGGTTCTAGACTTTTTCAAACAAAAAAGAAATCCGAGCTTGAGTTCCGATTGGAGTTTTGAGTAAATTGAGGAGTATGTCTATTTATTTCTGGTTCTAGGACCAGTAGTTCTAGGGGTCGACCCGGCCCTCTCAAATTGTTTCTCATTATTAAGAAAGGGTAACAAAGATAAAATACGAGCTTGTTTTATAGCAATAGTAATTAATCGTTGTTGTTTCAAGGTCAATTTATTCACCCGTCTAGATAATATTTTTCCTTGTTCACTAATAAATCTACTAATTAAACTCATGTTTCTATAATCAATTTGATCCCCCGATTCAATTGGGGGATAACGCCTACGAGAAGATCGCTTAGATTTACGAAAGGGTTGCTTGGATTTATCCATGGGTTTTTCCTTTTCTCTAAAATTATATTTTTTGATTCATTTCAGATCCGACCAAAATAAGGTTTGATTTGTATATTATATATATGTGAAGTTCCTCCTTTTCCTGCTTCCTGCCCCTTGATTGGAAAGATCGAACACACGTTCCGCTCGATCTATTTCTTTATTTCCCCGTGAATCGTATGCTTGTGACAATAGCGACAAAATTTTCCCAAGTCTAATCGACTAGGTGTATTGTGCCGATTCTTTTGAGTAATATATCTAGAAATGCCCGGCGATTCTTTATTGACACCATTTTGGGCACAATTGGTACATTCCAAAATAACTATAACTCGGACATCTTTACCCTTGGCCATAAACCTCCTTTACATTTTGAATCGACTTAACTCTTCTATTTTCGATCCGAACCGAAGAATACGAAAATAACAAAAAAATCAATAGAAGTTACTAACTAGAAATTCCATTTCTAAAGATTTCGTTGTAATTCAAATTAATATGAATAGAATAATAGTAATAATGTAAGTAATACAATTTTTTTTAACTATCAATTATTCCTATGCTAATCCCAGCATTTAAGGATCCTCTTTCTATGCTATGATGGATTTCGCGCAGCCCGCCCTAGACTGTACTCCCCTTTCCATTTATGTTCTCCAAAATAGGATCTTAGATCCACAGGATTTTTGCTGAGGTTCAATACACTTTCTCTTTCCTTCCTATCCTAAAGAACTGAATGAAAAAGGGGTGGACGGGGTTTTAGTCACATCACGTATAATTGTATCCCAAATTTTCTTTATTTTTCACATATCAATAACTAGAATTAAAAAAAAGGGAATGACAAAGCATCTGGGAATAAACGATTAATTTCTATCAATAACCCTGCTAAAGACCCAAACCAGAGAGTAGTTAGCACAGGGGCCGTGGAGAGATATGTTTTTATATCTCGCATTGAAAATCCTCCTTCTTTATTGTAATACATATATGGTCAGATGCTGTAGTTCAAGATCATTTGTATTTTTTTTACGTTAGGTTTCAGATATAATTCTTTTATTATATGAAACCAAAAATAAGAAATGACAAGAAAATTGTATATAGATAGAAGAGAAAATCACGATGTGGAAAACAATACATGGATTTTGTACAATGATACTGTACAAAAATTTGGAAAAGGGATGTAGCGCAGCTTGGTAGCGCGTTTGTTTTGGGTACAAAATGTCACGGGTTCAAATCCTGTCATCCCTACCTATTACTTCTCCTATGGGCAGTAACGAGGGATTAATATTAATTAAGTGAAATCAATTCAAATTGGACAGAATCCCTTTTCATTTTTGCATACCGATGTATGCAAGCAAGATGTATTGGAGGTACAAAAAAAATCCTTTTCTTTCCAATCGTATCCCCTGTTATAAGAAAGCGCTCTTAGTTCAGTTCGGTAGAACGCGGGTCTCCAAAACCCGATGTCGTAGGTTCAAGTCCTACAGAGCGTGATTCCGTTTATGTTATGCCGAATAAAACTTAACAAAACACAGTTGAATTGCTACTTGAATTT